GAATTAAACTTTCCTTCTGAGTTCTTATCAAAAATTGACGAAGTCAAATGAAAAGGATTCCAATTTCACGTCTTAACTTAAATGAAACGAGCGCACTATAATCAGCAGTTTTCTAAGAGATAGATAGTATGGTAGAAAGATGCATCTTTCTACCATACTATTAACTAATAAGGAAGGGGAAACTTTGCCTATTTTTAACGCCCAAACCCTGATATGAAATAAGTCGATAAAGAAAAAATCGCCTTTCTCCAATTAGAAAACAAAGAGTAAATGCCCATGACTCGCCCGAGTCAAGATCTTATTATTGCCCAGTCTCTCGTTAGACAACCACCATCCCTATATCATTTCTCATAGAAAGTGCGTATACACGTAACAAAACGACTTCTTCTTTGAAGAGTAAAGAGGGAAAGAAATAAAAAAAAGGGGGGGTCCGTCTTCCTCAGTATCCATCTATAAAGATAGTAAGAGCCCATTCCCGTTGATTGAAATAGAAAATTTCGGAAGAATTTGAGGTTGGAATAAATTTCCAATCATCTGAATCCCTTTCTTTTCGAAATACAATACAAGGGCGGGAATCGATGAAATATCTCTTTAATTGAAAATTGAAAGAGTATGATTCATATCATAGATTACTCGATTGGAGTCCAATGAGATTCCAAATTCAGAGATTTTGATTTGAAATAGTTTCAAATGCGTTGCAGAACGATCTATAAAACAATTGATACGGTTTGATTTTTGATTCCTGAACTCAATTAGTAGTACTTCTAGAGCCCACTTCTTCCCCACACTACGAGTGAAAGGGAAAATGTAAAGACTACCATTAAAGCAGCCCAAGCGAGACTGACTATATCCATGTGCATTATGTCCCCTATCTCTATAAATACGAAGGAATTATTCCATTATTCCTCACTAATAATAGTGGAATCAATGCCGCAGAGTCAAAAAGGGGTTCTGACCGAACACTATTGAGAAAGCAATCCAATAAATCGATTATGATTTCGAATCAGGAAAGATTAAAAACACAAGCAAAATACATAGTAACATCTCAAGGAAATGGGAACATGTAGGAATAAGAATAATAAGGTCTATTCTTTTTTTGTTTTGTTGACCTTCTAAGTAAAAACAGAAGGGGGGAAATCACTAAAAACGAGAAATCACTATCTCTTACAGATCTCTATTTCCCCATTTGATCTAATCCGTACCCCCTTTTCCGATTATCGCTGCGAAACAGGGGGCTTGGGTAGGCGTTACCGAAAAGAAAGCATTTCTTTTGACTCTCTTTTCTAGAAAAGTCAATTATTCATCCAATCTAATATTGATTGGATACCTGAGCACTCAGAGATTCTCGCAAGTCCGTCTTATATAAAGCAACTTCCGACCCCTTCCAAAACTATTAATTGAATTTCTTATCAGGCTCTACAATTTGATTCAAGATCCAGTCATTAGCCACTCCCTTAGTAATAGAAGGGAATCGTGAAGTCTTGATAACCCCTCTACCAGTAGATTCGAATATTTCCTTGAATCCTAGATGCGAACGGGGCTTCACAATCTTTTCTTTTAGAAAACCTTTAGACCACATACTTAGAATCAAACAAAGTATCAACAGCCTGTTTCCTATGCTTCTACGGGGGAAGCATTCTGCGAGTTCTATCAGAAGAACAGAAAAGAAGAGGAGATTTCGAGTTTTTGGTAATCAGGCGACACCCGGATTTGAACTGGGGAAAAAGGATTTGCAGTCCCCCGCCTTACCACTCGGCCATGCCGCCAAAATGATACAAAATAGATACAAATTTCCCGGATTACTGAATTTTTATTGTACTTGCATTTTGACTTCTGTTTTCCTTAATCCTTTTCTTCCAAACCCCCTTTTGGTTGGATTTTATCCACCCCTTCAATTTATTGTATAGTATCTGAAAATACACATTTGATTTCTCAATAGAAAAGCGAGAGAATGTTTTTAGCATTGTGTATTTTCAGCCGAGAAATTGGAACCATTAACTATTGACTCCTTAGTTCGAATTCATGAACGATTCTGGGATTTGAATTTCAAATTGTGTTTTCCTAATGACATAAGAAAATAAAAATTGAGACCGAACCAATCCGTATTGATTTTTTCAATCAAAAAATCTTTCTCAACTTCAATTATAACAAAACATATGAGTATATGTAAACCCCAGAACCTAAATTGTTACACAGATATCTATTATTTAGATATGTTTATTTAGATATGTTGTCGATAGGGAATTATCATAAAATTATCCTACTTCATGCATTGAATAGAAATTCTCTTTTGATAGAGCACAGCCGGGGCTATTCGGAATAGCCCCGGCAATAAAAGAAAAGTCGGATATTCTAGCTATCTGGATACGTGTTTAATAAATGCAACCCTTCTTATACAATACACTTCCAATTGTATTCTACTCAAAAATAAGTAAAGTACAAATATCTCTCTTCTCTTTGAATCGTTTTTTGAACAAGTAAATCCCTAAGCTAAGGTGGT